GCACCAACACGGCTTCATCGACGTTGTTTTTCGACCGGAAGACCAAGAGCTAACTATAGAGACTTTGGGCTATCCGGACACATACTTCGTGAAATGGTCCATGCGGGTTTGTTGCCGGGGGCAACAAGATCGAGTTGGTAAGGATTAAAACATCTCTTCTTTTTTCTAGTCATTTATAGGATCCTCTATCTCGAGGATCCCCCTTTACCATTCTGTATAAATGGGCTACCATATTTTTACAGATATGGTAAAGGGGACATTAAAACCTTGTTTATCCTTTAGTTGACAGTTCTTATCTTCATCGCGGGGTAGAGCAGTTTGGTAGCTCGCGAGGCTCATAACCTTGAGGTCACGGGTTCAAATCCCGTCTCCGCAACAAGTTTTTTTTACAAAAAAAAGGGGGGGGGTTACTCTTTTTACTTTACTCTGTTAACTACTAATTAACAATTAATTACCCCTTTTTTTTGTAACAGAAAAGAAGGACGAGGACAAAACCACTATATATACTATTACTATCACGGTCAATTCTATTGACTCATTTATCTGAATTAAAAATTACCTCAAATACATTACCTACATTACCCTAGGCGGATAGCGGGAATCGAACCCGCGTCTTCTCCTTGGCAAGGAGAAATTTTACCATTCGACTATATCCGCATCCGCATTTTTTTATTCTTTATAAAATATACTAAAAAAAAAGTAAATCAAAATTAAAAATGAAAGAAGAATTTTCACTCTATTTCTATCTATTCTATCTATATATCATAGATAGAAATAGATAGAAATGGATTTTCTCTATATTTATTTCTATATTATTTCAATTATAATTATTAATTAATTGTTAGAAATTCTATATAGATTATTAGAAGTTTCTTATCTAGTATTTATTATTTAGAAGAGATTTTCTATATTTCTAATATATTTTAGATTTAGAATTTAGATTACTAAAACTAAAGTAGATTAGTAAAGAATATACTAATTCTATTAGAATAGAATAATTCTATTATATTACTTCTATATAATTGAATTAATTAATAGTAAAAGTTTTTTAGATTTTAGAGTAAACTAGTTATGATTTTTTGATATTCTAATCAAATATTATTATTTTAAAGTTTAAATAAAAAGTTCTAACTTTCAAATCTAAAATAAGTCATTTTTTAATAAAAATGAGCATAAAACAATAACAACAAAGAAATGGGATTTTTGATAATTCTAATTCATATTCTTTTTTATCCTGTTTTCCGGTATCATTTTATAATAAGGTTTTTTGTTGAACCCCTCCCTCTAATTTTGTGTTCATTTTTGATTTGCATTCTTATGCATTTTTAGGGCTTATATTTCATTTTAAGATGTCTCGCATAATAGAAAGAATTCGGATTCGGAGGGGGGGTCATTTTATTTTTTTATCTGTAAAAAAGGGGTTCAAGAGATGAGAGAATTAAGGATACCTACCAGAAACACTAATACAATCCATAAGGATGTCCCGGAAAATACAACATTTTTGTTACTCGACCAACCCTCAGGAGAAGCAAATACAACGGGTACACTTATCAGTAAGATTAATGAAGTAGCAATTAATGCAAAAACAGCCAATTGGAAAGCAATAGTCATCTTTCTAATCCTCCAAGTTACCAACAAAAGAACTATACCATTTAATCCATCTCTTATTCAAATTAAAAAAAAATATATATATATAATTGTAGGAAAATGTATCATAGAGGGATTTTACGTTTTTTCATGAATACATTCATTCTAATTAATTCTATATGAATATGAATTTTTTATATGAATTATTAACACACTTTTAACCGCTTTATTCGGACATGGGGTCGGGAGTAGTTTATTTTTTTTTTACTTCGGCAATGATCGTGCTAGATTATGCATTTAAAAGTATCTATATCTCTAAATAGATAGTTATAAATGGACTTATCCCTTCACCCCAGTATTTTTCTATATTCTATAATATAGTCATGGTATCCATTCCTACGCTTTGGTCCTGTTCTATATCGGTAGAATAAATAAGAAAATTAGAATACTTTTTTCTAAATTCTCTTTTGGAGAGATGGCCGAGTGGTTGATAGCTCCGGTCTTGAAAACCGGTATAGTTCAGAACAAAGAACTATCGAGGGTTCGAATCCCTCTCTCTCCTTTTGCTCGGCAAATACAAACGGATTTGTTTTGTATTGGTTTACCAGGTTCAGTATCATAAAGGTGAATGGCTCGGCTAGGTAGGATAGCCGAGCCAAAAAAAAGAAGTTAGAGAGAAAAATGGAAAGAAAGGAAAGAGTAATATCTTTTTTTTTAGGTATGACCCAATCTACCGAGGTGGAATCAAATTAAGTCCTACTTCAAGTCTTGGATTTATTCCCTCAGTTAAGAGGAGTCATAGAAAGAACAGGTTCAAAATCACGATCAATTCCTTTTTCAAATCCCGCAGCAGCAGCTCTAGCCCTTCCCGCGTGCCATAAATGACCTACGAATAGGAAGAATCCTAGAACAA